AATGTAAAGTCTGACGAAAGAGTCATTTTGATAGAATGAAATATGTGGAAATTTCACTTACATTATAATCAACAGAATTAAACTGTTTCCTCAAACATCAAAAGTCCATGTACCTCTTATACTAAATCATAAAAAGGTAAGCTAAATAAGCTACTAGGTTCATACCCTATTTATAAAGGTCTCAATCCTTTCCTTTTTAATTTACCATAAAACTATATTTACCTTCTCCCTTATAATTGGTACTCTAATCTCAATTTCCTCTTACTCATGAATAGGAATGTGAATAGGCTTAGAAATTAACTTACTCTCTATTATCCCTCTAATAAGAGACACTAAGAATATGATAGCCTCTGAAGCTGCCCTAAAATACTTTATTACCCAAGCATTAGCTTCAACCCTACTGTTGTTTTCAATTATTATACTATCCCTCAATATCCCATATACCCTCAATATATCGGAATATTTTAGTTTAATTTTGAATACAGCCTTACTAACCAAAATGGGCGCGGCACCTTTTCATTTCTGATTTCCTGAAGTAATAGAAGGATTATCTTGAAATATTAGCTTAATCATATTAACTTGACAAAAAATTGCACCAATAGCCTTATTAACTTACTTTAATCAAAATACTACTTATTTAATCCTAGCAATCATTTTTAGAATAATAATTAGTGGTATAATAGGATTAAACCAAACAAGCCTACGAAAAATCCTTGCCTATTCGTCAATTAACCATATTGGTTGAATAATAAGAACTCTCCTAGTAAGCGAAACAATTTGATACTATTACTTCATTATCTATACAATTATTACAATCAATATTGTATTAATCTTTAAAACTCTCAATATTTTTCACTTAAAGCAATTATTTATTTCAATAAACTATAATTACCTAGTAAAATTTTTCTTTGTATTAAATTTCCTATCTCTAGGAGGTTTACCGCCCTTTTTAGGATTCTTACCTAAATGACTTACAATTCAAACCTTAGTTCAAAATCAAATAATAACTATTTCAGTCCTTATAATCATCATAACCTTAATAACTCTATATTTTTACTTACGAATTACTTTTACTACTTTAACCTTAAAAACCAATGAAATTTCTTACTATAACCACCCCCCAATAAGGAATTTTCTCATACTAACATTTAACTTTATTGCACTAATTAGACTAATCTTCTCAACTATTCTATTCAACTTTTTTTAATTAACCAAATCCCTTCAAGGATTTAAGTTAATTTAAACTTGGAACCTTCAAAGTTCCCAATAAAGACCGTCTCTTTAAGCCTTAGAGGTCCCCCCCCCTCCAAATTTGCAGTCTGGTATTCTCCTAAACTATAAGGCTACTAGCAAGGGAAGCTAACTTCGTGAGTAAATTTACAGTTTACCGCCTAACTCGGCCACCCCACTGAATAAATGATTATTTTCAACAAATCACAAAGATATCGGCACTTTATACTTCCTATTTGGTAGTTGAGCTGGTATAGTGGGAACTTCTCTTAGACTCCTAATTCGAGCAGAATTAGGTAACCCTGGAACCTTAATTGGTGATGATCAAATTTATAATGTTATTGTTACAGCACATGCCTTTGTGATGATTTTCTTCATAGTTATGCCTATTATAATTGGCGGATTCGGAAATTGACTAGTACCCCTCATACTAGGCGCTCCGGATATAGCCTTTCCTCGAATAAATAACATGAGATTCTGATTACTTCCTCCTTCCCTAACTCTTTTATTAATGAGAAGTTTAGTTGAAAGGGGTGCAGGCACTGGGTGAACCGTATACCCCCCTCTCTCTGCCAATATTGCCCATAGAGGGGCCTCTGTGGATCTCGCTATTTTCAGTCTTCATTTAGCAGGAATTTCTTCTATCCTAGGGGCAGTAAATTTTATTACTACTGTGATTAACATACGGTCAACTGGGATAACCTTCGATCGAATGCCTTTGTTTGTTTGATCTGTAGCTTTAACAGCTTTACTATTGCTTCTCTCTTTGCCAGTCTTAGCTGGAGCTATTACTATGCTTCTTACTGACCGAAATATTAATACTTCATTTTTCGACCCTGCTGGGGGAGGAGATCCTATTCTTTACCAACATTTATTTTGATTTTTTGGCCACCCAGAAGTATACATTCTAATCTTACCTGGGTTTGGGATAATCTCTCATATTATTAGCCAAGAAAGAAGGAAGAAGGAAACATTCGGAACTCTGGGAATAATTTATGCTATAATAGCAATTGGTCTCTTAGGATTTATTGTATGAGCACATCACATATTCACAGTGGGAATAGATGTTGATACCCGGGCTTACTTTACTTCAGCTACAATGATTATTGCAGTTCCTACAGGAATTAAAATTTTCAGATGACTAGCTACTCTCCATGGCACCCAATTAAACTATTCCCCGTCTCTTTTATGAGCTTTAGGTTTCGTATTTTTATTTACAGTTGGGGGTTTGACGGGTGTTGTACTAGCTAATTCTTCTATCGATATCATTCTTCATGATACCTACTACGTTGTAGCACACTTTCACTATGTATTGTCAATAGGAGCAGTATTTGCTATTATAGCCGGATTTGTTCATTGATTCCCATTATTCACAGGGTTAACTTTAAACCCTAAACTTTTAAAAATCCAATTTACTACAATATTCATTGGAGTCAATATGACATTCTTCCCTCAACATTTCTTAGGATTAAGCGGTATGCCTCGTCGATACTCTGACTATCCAGATGCCTATATAACTTGAAATGTAATTTCCTCTATTGGTTCACTAATTTCTCTAGTTAGAATTATTGTATTCTTATTTATCATTTGAGATAGATTTTCTTCCATACGAAAGAGGCTAATGCCTTTAAGAATAACTACATCAATTGAATGATTTCAATTAATGCCACCTGCCGAGCATAGATACTCTGAGTTACCTATACTAACTAACTTCTAATGTGGCAGACTAGTGCGGCGGATTTAAGCTCCGTGTATAAAGGTTAAACTTTTTTTAGAAATAGCCACTTGAAAATCCTCGCTCCTTCAGGATAGGGCTTCTCCATTAATAGAGCAACTAACCTTCTTCCATAATCATACCTTACTAATTCTATTAATAATTACAGTACTAGTAGGATACTTGATAAGTACTTTATTTTTTAACACTTACAACTATCGATTTTTATTAGAAGGGCAAACAATCGAAATTATCTGAACTATCTTACCTGCAATTACATTAGTTTTCATTGCTCTCCCATCTCTTCGATTGTTATATCTCTTAGATGAAGTAAATAACCCGTTAGTGTCAGTGAAAACTATTGGACACCAATGATACTGATCTTATGAATACAGAGACTTTATAAGATTTGAATTTGACTCGTATATAATCCCGACTAATGAAATAAATCTAAATGGATTCCGTCTTTTAGATGTAGATAATCGAACAATTTTACCTTACAATTCACAAATTCGAATAATAGTAACAGCTGCAGATGTTATTCACTCTTGGACAATTCCCTCACTAAGAGTTAAAATTGATGCAACTCCTGGACGATTAAACCAAATTAGATTTTTAATTAATCGTGCTGGACTATTCTTTGGGCAATGTTCTGAAATCTGCGGGGCAAATCATAGATTTATACCTATCACCGTAGAAAGAATTTCTCCAGCCTACTTTATTAAATGGATCACTAAAATAGCAACTTTATCATTAGGTAACTTAAAGCAAGTAATGGTCTCTTAAACCACCTAATAGTTAAGTAGCGCTGACTTCTAATGAAAAATTTAGTTAAAATATAACATTAGCTTGTCAAGTTAAAATCATCAGCCAATTGATAATTTTTAATCCCTCAAATAGCCCCTTTAAATTGATTGGCCCTCTTTATTAGCTTTTGCCTTATTTTCCTTCTTTTCAATTCTATGAACTATTTCTGTTTTAACTATCCTATTAAAACAGAACAAGTTAAGAAAACTAAAACACTAATTAATTGAAAATGATAACTAACTTATTTTCAACTTTTGACCCTTCAACCTCATTTAATCTTTCACTTAATTGATTAAGAACGTTATTAGGAATCTTCTTAATTCCTATATCATTTTGATTAATTCCAAACCGATACATATTCTTATGAACTAAAATTACTATAACACTTCACAAAGAATTTAAAACTTTAATTGGCAATAACTCAATTACAGGAGCAACTCTAATTTTTATCTCATTGTTTTCTATAATCATATTTAATAATTTTCTAGGGTTATTTCCTTATATTTTTACTAGAACAAGCCACTTAGCACTAACATTAGGCTTAGCTTTACCCCTATGAATTAGTTTTATAATCTACGGATGATTTAATCATACTATACATATATTTGCGCATTTAGTCCCACAAGGAACTCCCCCTGTTCTAATACCCTTCATAGTACTAATTGAAACAATTAGTAATATTATTCGACCAGGAACTTTGGCAGTTCGATTAGCAGCTAATATAATTGCAGGACATCTTTTACTTACTTTATTGGGAAACACTGGATCTAGACTTAGCTTTATATTATTAAATATCTTACTGATTACACAAATCCTTCTTCTTATACTTGAATCTGCTGTTAGAATTATTCAATCATACGTCTTTGCTGTATTAAGAACTCTTTATTCAAGAGAAGTTAACTAATGTCAAGACAAAAAAACCACCCCTTTCATCTTGTCGATATTAGACCTTGACCTATTTTAGGTGCTTTCGGGGCTATAATTACTATAATTGGATTAATTAAATGATTTCATTTTTATGATAATAGCTTATTCCTCTTAGGTTCAACAATTACTTTATTAATTATATACCAATGATGACGAGATATCACCCGAGAAGGAACATTCCTTGGATTACACACTTACCCTGTAACTATAGGGTTACGATGGGGAATAATTCTCTTTATTACTTCAGAAGTTTTTTTCTTTGTTTCATTTTTCTGAGCTTTTTTCCACAGAAGTCTAACACCCACTATTGAACTAGGAATAATTTGACCACCTAAGGGAATTACTCCTTTTAATCCTATTCAAATTCCTTTATTGAATACTCTTATCTTACTAACTTCAGGACTTACAGTTACATGAGCACATCATAGCTTAATAGAAAATGACTACACACAAACTCTTCAAGGTCTTAGATTAACTGTATTATTAGGGGTTTATTTTACTATACTTCAAGCTTACGAATATGTAGAAGCACCTTTTACTATTGCAGATTCAGTCTATGGCTCAACCTTTTTTATTGCTACTGGATTTCATGGCCTACATGTAATTATCGGTACTACCTTCTTAGCTGTGTGTTTAGTTCGTCACTATTATAATCATTTTTCTAAAATCCATCACTTCGGCTTTGAAGCAGCTGCTTGATACTGACACTTTGTAGATGTTGTCTGATTGTTCCTATATATTTCCATTTACTGATGAGGTAGATACTTATATAGTATAACTATTATATTTGACTTCCAATCAAAAGATCTAAATATTTAGTATAAGTAATCACTATAGTTATAATTATTAATATTATCCTTTTTCTCATTTGTTGTATCTTAATTACTCTTTCTTTTATTATCTCTAAAAAAAGCTTTATAGACCGAGAAAAAGCTTCCCCATTTGAATGTGGATTTGACCCTAAAAGAAGCGCTCGATTACCTTTTTCTTTACAGTTCTTTCTTATTGCAGTAATCTTTTTAATTTTTGATGTAGAAATTACCTTATTAATCCCTTTAATCCTTACTATTAAAATTTCTAACTTAATAAACTATTTCTCTGTTGCTAGATTCTTTTTATTAATCCTTCTAATTGGGCTTTACCATGAGTGAAACCAAGGCGCACTAACTTGAGCTATTTAGGGTAATAGTTAACTATAACATTTAACTTGCATTTAAAAAGTATTGATCTTCAATTTACCTTAAATAAGAAACAAAGTATTGTATTTAGTTTCGACCTAAAAATTTGGCTATAAAAGCCCTTATTTATTAATTGAAACCAAAATAGAGGTATATCACTGTTAATGATAAAATTGAAGCAAATTCCAATTAAGGAAATATAAGAATTAAGGATAAGCTTCTAACTTAATCCTTTAGCAGTGAAACTCTGTTAATATTTCTATTTATATAGTTTAATAATAAAACATTACACTTTCATTGTAAAATTAGAATCTTTCTTATAAATACTTATAGGTATAACTACCTCCCTGATATCTTCAATATCATACTCTAATAATAAGCTATATAAATTTATAAAAATAAAACTATAAAAATAACTCAAATCACTGTTAATAAAAGAAAAATCTTTAAGTTATTATTATAAAGAAATTGTAAAAATAAAGAAGCCTTCTTTATATTAAAATAAATATTTTGGCCCCCGGCATACTCAGATCAACCTTGATCAATACTAAAGTAAACTATTTTCCCTATATAAATTGGATAATAATTAACCCCGTAGGTAGAGATATAAGGTATATTTCATATAGATGAAAGGAATAGCCTAATACTTAATATTTTTATAGCCTTAAGTTCATATTGTACAGAAAACTTAGAAACTTCATAGCCCACTCAAATACCAAATAAACTAACTAATAAAGCTATAATTTTTATAATAACAGGCAAACAAATAAAATAAGGAGTTGGAAATATTAATCATATTAATATACTCCCACCAATAATAACTAAAAAAATTAAGCCTATTATTCCCTTTAATATAATTAAGCCAGTATCTCCAATAGAGTTTAAACTTAAATAATTAAAATCGCCAATAAGCACATAATAAATTAAGCGAAAAGTATAACAAACAGTTAAACCTGTAGAAATAAAAAAAATAATATAGATATATAAATTTAAATAATCTATAGATAATACCTCTAAAATTAAATCCTTAGAATAAAACCCAGATAAAAAAGGTAAACCACATAAAGCTAAATTAGAAATAATAAAAAAAGTACAAGTTAAAGGTATCAATATCACCAATCCCCCTATATTCCGAATATCTTGATAATTGCCGACATTATGAATTATACATCCAGCACATATAAATAAAAGAGCCTTAAATAAAGCATGTGTTAATAAGTGAAATAATGCAAGTTGGTATTCTCCTAAAGCTAAAATTGCCATCATTAACCCTAATTGACTTAATGTCGAAAGAGCAATAATTTTTTTTAAATCAAATTCGAAGTTAGCCCCTAAACCCGCTATAAATATAGTTATAGTCCCAATAAATAATAAAAATAATATTAAAGACCTAGTTAAAGCATAATTAAATCGAATAAGAAGATAAACCCCCGCAGTTACTAAAGTAGAGGAATGTACTAATGAAGAAACAGGAGTAGGCGCAGCTATTGCTGCAGGAAGTCAAGAAGAAAACGGAATTTGGGCTCTTTTAGTCATCGCAGCTAATAGAATTAAACCAGCAATAATACTTATCTCATTAGAGCCCTTTATAAAATCTACATAATAAATATAATTAAAACTTCCATAATTAAACATTCAAGCAATAGCTATTAATAAAGCTACATCACCAATACGATTACTTAAAGCTGTAATTATCCCTGCATTATAAGACTTAATATTTTGGTAATAAATAACTAAACAGTAAGATACTAACCCTAAACCATCTCATCCTAATAAAATTCTAATTAAATTAGGTCTAATAATTAAAAGTATTATAGATAACACAAATATAGATACTAATATAATAAAACGATTAATATAAATATCCCCTCTTATATACTCTTCCCTATAGAAAATAACCATTGATGAAATAAATAATACAAACCTTATAAATAAAAGAGATATCCAATCTAATAAAATAGTTATAACAATACTAGTTCTATTCAAACTAAGTAATTCAAACTCTAGTATAAAACTATAATCTAAAACTATTAAATAAACTCTTCTTAAAAATCTAACTAAACTAAAACTTAAAAACCTAAGAAAATAAATATAACAAATTGAAACAATTATTTAAAGTAATATCTTACATCATTGACACCACAAATCAATATTTTAAATTAAACTATTTAAATTAAATTCACATTACACAGTACTCTCTTTTTAATACTAATAAATTTAATGGGAATCAATGTAACAATAATAATAAGTATTCACGAACATAACCCCTAGATATAGAATATAATCCTCTGTATATTTTTCCGTGCTGACTATAAGAATATAAATAAAGAGAATAAGCAGCTCTAAAAAAAGATATTAAAGCTAAAAATACCATTCTTAAATTTCTCCAGCCAACTAAACTATTAATTAGTATAATTTCACCTAATAAATTTAAAGAGGGGGGAGCAGCTATATTACAACATCTAAATAAAAACCACCATAAAGCTATCCCGGGTATTAAATTCAATAATCCCTTATTTAAGAATAAGCTTCGTCTTAATAATCGTTCATAAGAAATATTAGCTAAACAAAATAACCCTGAAGAACATAAGCCATGAGCTACTATTAAAACCAGTCTACCGCATATACCTCAATAAGTTAAAGTTATAATACCTCTTAAAACTAACCCTATATGAGCTACAGAAGAATAAGCAATTAAAGACTTTATATCTATCTGCCGTAAACAAATAAGAGATACTAAAAATCCCCCTACTATTCTAATTACTACAAAGATATAGTTAACCTTAACCCCAATTCTAATAAATATAGGTATTAAACGTATAAGTCCATACCCCCCTAATTTTAATATAACCCCTGCTAAAACTATCGACCCAGCAACCGGAGCTTCTACATGAGCTTTTGGAAGTCACAAATGAACAAAGTATATAGGCATCTTAACAAAAAATACTATATTTATACATATATAAGTATAAATACCTCCCCTATCCCTAAAAAAAAAGAAGTCTAAAGTTATAAAATTCTCATAATAGTAAAAAATAGAGACTATTATAGGAAGAGAAGCTAATAAAGTATAAAATAATAAATATATCCCTGCTTGTAATCGCTCTGGTTGATACCCTCAACCTATAATTAAAATTAAAACAGGTAAAAGCCTTAACTCAAAAAAAATATAAAATACAAATAAATTTATAGACCTGAATGTTATAAACAACCTGAATATTAATAATAAAACTATAAACAAAAATAACTTAGGATAATAATTCTTATAATAAATACCTTCAGAAGCTATAATTATAAGTGAACAAATCCAAAATCTTAACAGAATCATAATATAAGACAGTAAATCACACCCTAAAAAATATGAAACATTCAAAAATCTATAATCAAATCTTATAGTTAATAAAAATAATAAAGTCATGGCAAAATACAAACATTGATTAAGCCAAAATCCCTTACGTACAAATCTTAAAGGTATCATAAATAACATTATTAAAGCAAACTTTATCATAACACATTAAACGTCTGAAAATAGTCATTTCCATGAGTTCGCATTAAAGCTACTAAAATAGCTAAGCCTAAAGCACCCTCACAAACTCTTATAGTTAAAAAAATTATTCCAAAATAAAATTCAAACCCGAAAAACCTAAGAAATAAAAATAAATTAAAATAAAGTCCCAATACAACAAATTCTAGACTTAGTAATATTAATAATAAATGCTTACGTATAATACAAAAAGAAAACAACCCACTAAAATACACAATGACAGAAAAAAACAAACAAAATATTAACATTAGTTTTAATAATTTAATAAAAATATTGGTCTTGTAAACCAAACTTAAGTACACACTTTTAAAACTTCAGGGAAAAGGATAGCCCTTATCAATAATCTCCAAAATTAATATTTTAAATAAACTATTCCCTGTATCTTAATAATTCTAATAACAATTTCTCTTATTAGAGCAATTACCTTTATTATACTCAAACATCCCCTATCCTTAGGGTTAATACTCCTAATTCAAACAATTACTGTAGCTTTAACAATAGGATTTTTTAACCTAAACTTTTGATACTCTTACTTACTTTTCCTTGTTATAATTGGCGGAATATTAGTCTTATTTATCTATATAACTAGAGTAGCCTCAAATGAAAAATTTAACTTCTCTATTAAAATCACTCTAATAATTTTATTCCTATCTTTAATAAGATTATTCTTAATAATACTAATCGATCCTTATTTCTCTAACATTAATAACTTAAATATCGAATCTTTAAGAACTAATAGATCATATATTCTTTCCTTAAATAAATTTTTAAATGAACCCCTTATTATTGTAATATTCCTCCTAATTATTTACTTACTTATTACTTTAATCGCAGTAGTTAAAATTACAGACATTAAAAGAGGCCCTTTACGACAATCAAACTAATGAAAACACCAATACGAAAAATATCTCCCATACTTAAAATTATTAACAATGCCTTAATTGATTTACCTTCCCCATCCAATATTTCTGCTTGATGAAACTTTGGATCCTTACTAGGATTATGCTTAATAATCCAAATTATTACAGGAATTTTTCTAGCTATACACTTTACTGCTAATGTAGACCTAGCTTTCAATAGAGTAATCCATATTTGCCGGGATGTTAATTATGGTTGACTACTCCGAACCTTACACGCTAATGGGGCTTCATTTTTCTTTATTTGTATTTATTTCCATGTCGGCCGAGGAATATACTATAGATCTTATTACTTTCATTTAACTTGAACAATTGGAGTTCTTATTTTATTCATAGTAATAGCCACGGCATTTCTTGGGTATGTTCTACCCTGAGGACAAATATCATTTTGAGGGGCTACTGTTATTACTAACTTATTATCGGCTATCCCATATTTAGGAAATACTATTGTACAATGGCTCTGAGGAGGCTTCGCAGTTGATAACGCCACTTTAACTCGATTCTTTGCCTTACACTTTCTTCTTCCTTTTATTATTGCAGCTTTAGTAATAATTCATTTATTATTTCTTCATCAAACAGGCTCAAATAATCCTTTAGGTATAAATAGTAATATTGATAAAATCCCTTTTCATCCTTATTATTCATTCAAGGACTCCCTAGGCTTTATAATTATATTAATATTATTAACAACTTTAGTATTAATAAATCCCTACTTACTAGGGGACCCTGAAAATTTCACCCCTGCTAACCCATTAGTAACTCCTGTTCATATTCAACCAGAATGATATTTCCTATTTGCCTACGCAATCCTACGATCAATTCCTAACAAATTAGGGGGAGTAATTGCTCTTGTATTTTCTATCGCCATCTTATTCTTTTTACCTCTTATAAATAATAAAATACTCCAAAGAACCCAATTTTACCCAATTAATAAATTCCTATTTTGATCATTTACAGTTATTGTTATTCTTTTAACTTGAATTGGCGCCCGCCCTGTAGAAGACCCCTATATTATTATTGGGCAAATTCTAACAGTTGCTTATTTCTCATACTTCATTATCAATCCTATTATTCATAAAATTTGAGATTATTATATTTTCAAACCTTAGTTAATGAACTTGTATAAGTATATACTTTGAAAGTATAAAAAAGAGTAAATTCTCTATTAACTTAATACTAAAATTTATTCATTAAATTATAAAAGAAAACAAAAATAATTTAAATCCTAAAAATATAAGTAAATAATTTAAAGCTACTGGGAGAAACCCCTTCCAACATAAATATATTAACTTATCATAACGATACCGAGGTAAAGTCCCTCGAACTCATAATCAAACAAAAGCCATAAATCCTAACTTAACAAAAAATACTCAACTAATAATATCTCCCCCTAAAAATAATATAACACATATTATTCTCATAAATAAAATACTTGAATATTCTGCCATAAAAATTAATGCAAAGCCCCCTCTTCTATATTCTACATTAAATCCTGATACTAACTCAGATTCCCCCTCAGCAAAATCAAAAGGCGTCCGATTTGTCTCAGCTAAACTCGAAACAAATCAAATCATACATAAAGGAAAACATATAAATAAAAATCAAAGTATATCTTGATACTTTATAAAATCCCCTACATTCAATCTCATAATTAAATATAAAAAAGATAACAAAATTAAACTTAACCTAACTTCATAGGAAATAGTTTGAGCTACAGCCCGAATACCACCTAATAAAGCATAATTAGAATTAGAAGACCAACCAGCAATCATAACTGCGTATACTCCTAAACTTGAACAACAAAGAAAATATAAAATACCAAAATTAAAATTAAGCAAAACAGTAACAAAAGGCATACATAATCATAAAGCTAAAGATAAAAATAAACTAAACACAGGAGATATATAATATATATTAAAATTAGATATTAAAGGGTAAGTTTGTTCCTTAGTAAATAACTTAATCGCATCACTAAAAGGCTGAGGAATTCCTATATAACCTACCTTATTAGGACCCTTACGAATCTGAATATAACCTAATACCTTACGTTCTAATAAAGTCAAAAAAGCCACTCCCACTAAAACACATACTACTAATACTAAAGTATTTAAAATTTCTATAAATAAATCACCTAAAAAAATTATTACCTGTATAACTATATACATATTTAAATTCTAAATTTAAAGCACTATTCTGCCAAAGTAATATTAATCATATTCAATATATAATAACTATTACAAATATCTGGTCCTTTCGTACTAAAATATCCTCATTATTTAAAGATAGAAACCAACCTGGCTCACGCCGGTTTAAACTCAGATCATGTAAAATTTCAAAGGTCGAACAGACCTAATCTTTTAGCTCCTACACCAAAAATTAATTTTAATCCAACATCGAGGTCGCAAACTCTTTTTTCGATTAGAACTCTCAAAAAAAATTACGCTGTTATCCCTAAGGTAATTTAATCTTATAATCGTTAACTAACGGATCATTGACTCATAAATTAATGTTATAATTTAAAAAAAGTTCATTCAATTTTTCTGTCGCCCCAACAAAATACAGATAATTATACATATCTATAAATTCTAATTTACCTATATAACTATATATATAAAACTCTATAGGGTCTTCTCGTCTTTTAAAATCATTTAAGCTTTTTTACTTAAAGATAAAGTTCTATTTCATTTAAATTGAGACAGTCGCTCCCTCGTCCAACCATTCATACCAGCTTTCAATTAAAAAACTAATGATTATGCTACCTTTGCACGGTCAAATTACCGCGGCCATTTAACTCCTCATTGGGCAGGCCAGACTTTAAATTATAATCAAAAAGACATGTTTTTAATAAACAGGCGGGAAGCTAATTTGCCGAGTTCCTTAACTTAACCTCTAATCTTAAAATTAATTAAACAAAATACTATACTAATTCTACCATTATTCCATATAATAATATATTATATAACTCATTTTAATAAACAATTTAAATTCAATATAAATCTTATTTATAAAAGAACTAATTATAACAAACTAAAGATAAAAATTTTCAATCCTACAAATCCTTCTCTAATTAATTAAATTATAATGATTTACTTTAAAGCTTATCCCTTAAAGTATTACTTATTTTAAATTTTATATTAAAGACTTAATACAAAATACTGAAATAGCTGAATTAAATTCATTTCTTAAAAAACTAGATATCTTAATAAACGACTAACGTTTCATTTCTAACCCTATATTATAAAAATTTATGTTACAATTAAATTTATACAGAATTAGCTCTTAATAATTCGAGATAACTAAATCCTTAATATCTTTTTAATAAACCCTGATACACAAGGTACAAAAAATTAATTCTTCTTTTAATTAACTTAGTTTTCAATTATTTCAAAAGTCTATCACTATACTATTTCACTATCATTAATATAATATATTCTATAACTATACTTCTAATAAAAATATTTTTTTTAATCTAAACTAATAATTCTTACCCTTCAAACTAAATTGATTTTAACAACTACCCTTTTAATGTAAATAAAATACCTATCCGGCCCTAATTTGCCTTACAAGGCACACTTTCCAGTAAGCCCACTCTGTTACGACTTATCTCACTTTAGAGTGAGAGCGACGGGCGATATGTGCATATTCTAGGGCCAAAATCATATAATTAAACTTAATTATATTACATTCAAATCCACTTTATACAATATGTTAATTTTTGTAACCATATAAATAAATTTATTGTAACCCATCTCTACTTACCTATGCGCTGTACCTTGATCTGATTTCCTTTAATATCCTAAATTTTGAATATTATAATTCTTTTAAAACATTCAAACTACGACGGTATACAAACCTTTAAAATAAGTACAATTAATCGTGGATTATCGATTATAGGACAGGTTCCTCTGAGTGGACTAGAATACCGCCAAATTCTTTAATTTTCAAGAACATAACTAATACTGATCTGGTAACTAATTTACATTTTTAATAATAGGGTATCTAATCCTAGTCTATAAAAAAAATTTCGTAGCCTCAAAATCCTATTTTAAACTTTTTATTAAACTTAATAATTTCACCTAATAAATTTAATCTTACATTTAAACCTTATTTTAACTACTTACCAAATAAATTTGATTGCATCACTAGTATAACCGCGGCTGCTGGCACAAGTTTAGCCAATACTATTCTAAATTTCTAAATCTTAATCACTTAAATATTTAAAATTCTATACTGCGATTTTACTCCCCAGAATTAATTTACTTTATTTAAAAGAATCTCAGAAAAACGCTATAACTTACATATAATAACAACTAAAAACCAAATCTAAAAGCTAGAATAAAACTTTCATATAAAATTAGCACACATAAACTAAATTTTATCAATTCTTGGGAGTTAAGTTTAATTCCCAGACTACAAAAATTTAGGTAGACAAACTAAAACCCCCTACAAAAAATGAAAATACCTCCCCCCCAAATTACTGATGCTTAAGCTAAAATCTCCTAGAAAAAAATTTTACCTCATACTAAATTTTCTTAAACATTAGTCTATTGCGCACAAACCCATTTTCTTGCCCACCGGAAATCAGACAAACCCTGACATGAGCCCCAAAAAAAATCTTGCTACACAATTAAAATCAAACTTATATTAAAATTAATAACCATTAACCTAATAAAACAATTAACTCAATAAATTTGATTGCTGCCGCCATAATACAATAATGAAAACCCTACAATCGGATAACCACCTTGCTTACTTTAAAGCCTAATACAATTAAAGACATCTCTTGACTGAAGTGTTCAGTTAACTACAACGCTAATTTCCCATGCTCCAACTAAATTTTTTAAAACTAACACACATCTAACAATACTAACCCGGATAAAGTTACAACTAAACTAAAACAACTTAAACCCTTAACTTAAAACGACTCTGCAATCTTTATATAAATCATCAAATAATACTATATAAAAATTTCACTGTAATAATCAAACTCGTTCCCTCAGTCTAATAATTTTTAACTATATAACTTAAATACTAATAAAAACTATCTCTCCTAAACTATAAACATCTAAATCCCTGAATAACCCTACTATTAATCCACCCTCAATGAGCTAATAATAGACTTATCTTTAACTTAAACTAAAAATCCTGTGAAATAAAATAACTTGGTGTAATTAAACTAAAAATCCCTAAAACCTGGTTTAATTCTAATAACTGTAAGCAAACGCCTACCTAAAATTTAAAACATCTAAATCCCTGAATAACCCTACTATTAATCCACCCTCAATGAGCTAATAATAGACTTATCTTTAACTTAAACTAAAAATCCTGTGAAATAAAATAACTTGGTGTAATTAAACTAAAAATCCCTAAAACCTGATTTAATTCTAATAACTGTAAGCAAACGCCTACCTAAAATTTAAAACATCTAAATCCCTGAATAACCCTACTATTAATCCACCCTCAATGAGCTAATAATAGACTTATCTTTAACTTAAACTAAAAATCCTGTGAAATAAAATAACTTGGTGTAATTAAACTAAAAATCCCTAAAACCTGATTTAATTCTAATAACTGTAAGCAAACGCCTACCTAAAATTTAAAACATCTAAATCCCTGAATAACCCTACTATTAATCCACCCTCAATGAGCTAATAATAGACTTATCTTTAACTTAAACTAAAAATCCTGTGAAATAAAATAACTTGGTGTAATTAAACTAAAAATCCCTAAAACCTGATTTAATTCTAATAACTGTAAGCAAACGCCTACCTAAAATTTAAAACATCTAAATCCCTGAATAACCCTACTATTAATCCACCCTCAATGAGCTAATAATAGACTTATCTTTAACTTAAACTAAAAATCCTGTGAAATAAAATAACTTGGTGTAATTAAACTAAAAATCCCTAAAACCTGATTTAATTCTAATAACTGTAAGCAAACGCCTACCTAAAATTTAAAACATCTAAATCCCTGAATAACCCTACTATTAATCCACCCTCAATGAGCTAATAATAGACTTATCTTTAACTTAAACTAAAAATCCTGTAAAACCCCTAATCAATCTACCTAACACATTTACTTTGTCCCCTCCTACAAAATAAAACCGTCGCTCAATAAATCCTATAAGAATAACCTAAATCTCTTAAATATCAATTTTCTAGAGATTACTCGTTTAAGTTTAATTTTTAAGTTAAACTATATAATTATGCTAAAATAAAACTTTAATATAAAAACTCATTACATAAACGAATTTATTTATTACTTTCAGAATATCTCTTGACTAAATCAAAATTTACCCCCCTATTCAATTACTATTTCCCTGACTTAATTTTTAATAAATTTTATCTATAATAGTCCATTTTTCAAATCACCCTTATTTATTAGGATTAGCCTATTTATTCTATATACCCATTAAAATTTTAATTACTATACATAATTATAATTATAACTTATTTAAAATACAATTATATTAAATAAATTTTTTTTTTTTTTTTAAATAATAACTTATTTATTATATATTATACATATATATATACTATATAAATATTTAATATATATATATATATAATAATAATATATTTATAAATATATATTGATTTAAAGATAAATCAATGATATATTAATATCTTTATGTATTTATATTATTTAGAGAAATAACTATATACTAAAAAATTTCTTATATATGAATAAATAATAATAATTTTTTCTTTTTTTTTTTTTTTTACTTAAACTATTGTATACGGACTGAAGTTCTATTAATAAAGTAAATCAGAGGCAATTAGGAGTTTGTATATACGAATTAAATATACATATCATATAGGTCTTTTTCAATTTGAATATAATTGTATTTTAAGACTAAATTAATTAAATATTTATTAATCTATAATACGTAAACATTTATAGACAGCCCTCTCAAAAAATTTTTTTTTTTCGGCCAAAAAATTTAGAGAGACGACTACAGACTAACCGCCAAAAATCCATTTTAGGCGATGTTTTTTTGTGCATCGAAAATGCACAATTTGTGCAATTTTTGAAAAATTTTGGGGCCTTAAACTACGGCCCTCCTAGGACCTTGGCCGGACCCCCCAAAAAACCCCCCAAATCCCGATTTTTTTTTTCGGGATTTTTCAAAATCGTTCTCAGGAACCTCCTCTCCGACCCCCCCCAAATTTAACAAAAAATTTAAACCACTTTTTCCTAGACCCCCCAAATTTATCAACTCGCAAAATTAAATTTAGTAATTAATTTTTAGCGATTAAACTAAAACCCCCTACTAACACTTTAACGCCCTTAAATTAAATTTAGTAGCCTTTATAAATAACTAAACTAAAAGTTCCTAAAACCTAATTTAATTCTAATAACTGTAAACTATAGAACTACCTAAAATTTAAAACATCTAAATCCCTGAATAACCCTATTATTAATCCACCCTCAATGAGCTAATAATAAACTTACCTTTAACTTAAACTAAAAATCCTGTGAAATAAAATAACTTAGTGTAATTAAACTAAAAATCCCTAAAACCTGGTTTAATTCTAATAACTGTAAGCAAACGCCTACCTAAAATTTAAAACATCTAAATCCCTGAATAACCCTACTATTAATCCACCCTCAATGAGCTAATAATAGACTTATCTTTAACTTAAACTAAAAATCCTGTGAAATAAAATAACTTGGTGTAATTAAACTAAAAATCCCTAAAACCTGATTTAATTCTAATAACTGTAAGCAAACGCCTACCTAAAATTTAAAACATCTAAATCCCTGAATAACCCTACTATTAATCCACCCTCAATGAGCTAATAATAGACTTATCTTTAACTTAAACTAAAAATCCTGTGAAATAAAATAACTTGGTATAATTAAACTAAAAATCCCTAAAACCTGGTTTAATTCTAATAACTGTAAGCAAACGCCTACCTAAAATTTAAAACATCTAAATCCCTGAATAACCCTACTATTAATCCACCCTCAATGAGCTAATAATAGACTTATCTTTAACTTAAACTAAAAATCCTGTGAAATAAAATAACTTGGTGTAATTAAACTAAAAATCCCTAAAACCTGGTTTAATTCTAATAACTGTAAGCAAACGCCTACCTAAAATTTAAAACATCTAAATCCCTGAATAACCCTACTATTAATCCACCCTCAATGAGCTAATAATAGACTTATCTTTAACTTAAACTAAAAATCCTGTAAAACCCCTAATCAATCTACCTAACACATTTACTTTGTCCCCTCCTACAAAATAAAACCATCGCTCAATAAATCCTATAAGAATAACCTAAATCTCTTAAATATCAATTTTCTAGAGATTACTCGTTTAAGTTTAATTTTTAAGTTAAACTATATAATTATGCTAAAATAAAACTTTAATATAAAAACTCATTACATAAACGAATTTATTTATTACTTTCAAAATATCTCTTGACTAAATCAAAATTTACCCCCCTATTCAATTACTATTTCCCTGACTTAATTTTTAATAAATTTTATCTATAATAGTCCATTTTTCAAATCACCCTTATTTATTAGGATTAGCCTATTTATTCTATATACCCATTAAAATTTTAATTACTATACATAATTATAATTATAACTTATTTAAAATACAATTATATTAAATAAATTTTTTTTTTTTTTTTAAATAATAACTTATTTATTATATATTATACATATATATATACTATATAAATATTTAATATATATATATATATAATAATAATATATTTATAAATATATATTGATTTAAAGATAAATCAATGATATATTAATATCTTTATGTATTTATATTATTTAGAGAAATAACTATATACTAAAAAATTTCTTATATATGAATAAATAATAATAATTTTTTCTTTTTTTTTTTTTTTTACTTAAACTATTGTATACGGACTGAAGTTCTATTAATAAAGTAAATCAGAGGCAATTAGGAGTTTGTATATACGAATTAAATATACATATCATATAGGTCTTTTTCAATTTGAATATAATTGTATTTTAAGACTAAATTAATTAAATATTTATTAATCTATAATACGTAAACATTTATAGACAGCCCTCTCAAAAAATTTTTTTTTTTCGGCCAAAAAATTTAGAGAGACGACTACAGACTAACCGCCAAAAATCCATTTTAGGCGATGTTTTTTTGTGCATCGAAAATGCACAATTTGTGCAATTTTTGAAAAATTTTGGGGCCTTAAACTACGGCCCTCCTAGGACCTTGGCCGGACCCCCCAAAAAACCCCCCAAATCCCGATTTTTTTTTTCGGGATTTTTCAAAATCGTTCTCAGGAACCTCCTCTCCGACCCCCCCCAAATTTAACAAAAAATTTAAACCACTTTTTCCTAGACCCCCCAAATTTATCAACTCGCAAAATTAAATTTAGTAATTAATTTTTAGCGATTAAACTAAAACCCCCTACTAACACTTTAACGCCCTTAAATTAAATTTAGTAGCCTTTATAAATAACCAAACTAAAAGTTCCTAGAAAAATTTTCCCAATTTTTGGCCTAAAAATTAAACTAAAATCGCCTAGAAAAATTTCATTTTTTCGGGGGCAAACTAAAAAAACCTAGAAAATATAAACCCGGATTATGCAATTAAGTTTTATATTAAAGTTTT